GTTACTGTAGCTTATCATAAAGCATGGCACCGAAGCTGCCAAGATGTATAATCAACTATTCCAGAAACACAAAGATTTGGTCCTGGTCTTACTGTTACTTATTGCTAAACTTACACATGCAAGCATCAACACCCCCGTGAAAACGCCCTAATACTCCACTCAAGGAGAATAAGGAGCAGGTATCAGGCCCACCATAGTAGCCCAAAACACCTAGCAATGCCACATCCCCACGGAAACTCAGCAGTGATAAACATTAACACATAAGCGAAAGCTTGACTTATTTACAGCAAATCAGGGCCGGTTAATCATTGTGCCAGCCACCGCGGTTATACAAGAAGCCCAAAATAACAGCAAAACGGCGTATAACGTGATTAAAAATAAACAAAAAAATTTAAGGTAGATCTTATATTCTTCTGTCATAAGTTTAAATATATCTAATGCCACTATGAAAATAACCTTAATATAATCGATCAATTTGAACCCACGATAGCTAAGATACAAACTGGGATTAGATACCCCACTATGCTCAGCCTTAAACCTAGATTCCACAACCTACATAAGGAATCCGCCAGAGAACTACAAACCAAACGTTTAAAACTCAAAGGACTTGGCGGTGCTTCAAACCCACCTAGAGGAGCCTGTTCTATAATCGATAATCCACGATACACCTCACCATCTCTAGCCCACAGCCTATATACCTCCGTCTACAGCTTACCCTATGAAGGAATTAAAAGTAAGCATAACAGTTAACATAACTAACAAGTCAGGTCAAGGTGTAGCCAACTGAGATGGAAGAAATGGGCTACATTTTCTATACTAGAATTATTTTAACGGAAAGAGCCTTGAAAACACTACTCTAAAAGCAGGATTTAGCAGTAATATGAGAACAGAAAGCCCATATTAACAAGGACCTGAAGCGCGCACACACCGCCCGTCACCCTCCTCAAAAACAATTACACTTAAATAAACTAAATATCCTATACATAAAGATGAGGCAAGTCGTAACATGGTAAGTATACCGGAAGGTGTACTTGGTATATCAAGACATAGCTTAACCTTTAAAGCATTCAACTTACACTTGAAAAATGCCTAATAAACCAACGAGGCTGTCTTGAGCAATTAAACTCTAGCCCAAACAACCAACAACCACCCTAAAAACAACTACCATATACAACTAAAACTTTTAAAACATTCTCATTCGTCCTAGTATAGGAGATAGAAAAGACTATTGGAGCTATAAAAACAGTACCGCAAGGGAAAGATGAAAAACATGAAACAACCACCGAGCAATAAAAAAGCAAAGATTTAACCTTGTACCTTTTGCATAATGATTTAGCCAGCACATTCAAGCAAAGAGAACTAAAGTATGAAGCCCCGAAACCAAGTGAGCTACTTATAGGCAGCCAAAAATTAAGGCTATTAACCGTCTCTGTGGCAAAAGAGTGGAAAGACCAATAAGTAGAGGTGAAAAGCCTAACGAACCTGGTGATAGCTGGTTGCTCAGAAAAAGAATATAAGTTCTACCTTAAATTATCCAACAAACAATACAAAGTTCATAATACGAGAAATTTAAGAGATAATCAGTAGGGGTACAGCCCTACTGAACAAGGAAACAACCAAACAGTGTAAGTAAAGAATTTATATTACCAAACCAGTGGGCCTTAAAGCAGCCACCATTAAATAAAGCGTTAAAGCTAAACCAAAATAAATATATAAAAAAATTTGTAACTCCACACCAAACTGAGCTATTCTACCATAATAGAAGAACTAATGCTAAAATGAGTAACAAGAATAGAAAAATCTCTAAAGCACTAGCTTAAATCTGTTCAGACAACCTACTGATTATTAACAACTAAATAAATAAAATAACAACTAAACTTTTAACCTATGAACTACATTGTTAACCCAACACAGGAGTGCACACAAGAAAGATTAAAATTTGTAAAAGGAACTAGGCAAACAAGAACCCGACTGTTTACCAAAAACATAGCCCCTAGCAATACAAGTATTAGGGGTGATGCCTGCCCAGTGACACTGTTTAACGGCCGCGGTATCCTGACCGTGCGAAGGTAGCATAATCACTCGTCTTTTAAATAAAGACTAGAATGAATGGCTAAACGAGGCTCTACCTGTCTCTTACAGATTATCAGTGAAATTGATATCCTCGTGCAAAAGCGAGAATAGTCCCATAAGACGAGAAGACCCTGTGGAACTTCAAGTATAAGTCAACTACTAAATTACAGTACCAACTCTAATGAAACACCACATACAGTTACTTGGCCTTACTTTCGGTTGGGGTGACCTTGGAGAACAATAAAACCTCCAAAAAATATACCAAGATTAACAGCCCAAAGTGCCCTAAAGCAAAACGATCCAATACTATTGATCAACGAACCAAGCTACCCCAGGGATAACAGCGCAATCCCCTCTTAGAGTCCATATCAACGATGGGGGTTTACGACCTCGATGTTGGATCAGGACATCCTAATGGTGCAGCCGCTATTAAGGGTTCGTTTGTTCAACGATTAATAGTCCTACGTGATCTGAGTTCAGACCGGAGTAATCCAGGTCGGTTTCTATCTATGATTGTAAATTTTCCAGTACGAAAGGATCGAAAACATGCAGCCTATATAAAATACATGCTGCACTTTACATTAGTGAACACAACTTAACTAAATACAAAGACAACCACCAATAACCTTAAATAAAGGCATTACGGTAGCAAAGTTGGTAATTAATGCAAAAGGTCTAAACCCTTTGACCAGAGGTTCAACTCCTCTCCATAATAATATGATCTCACTACAAAACCTAATACCACCGCTGATTTATATAATCCCCATTCTTATCTCAGTAGCTTTCTTTACACTAACCGAACGAAAAGTACTTGGTTACATGCAACTACGAAAAGGACCAAACCTAGTGGGACCATACGGAATCTTACAACCATTAGCTGATGGGGTAAAGCTCTTTATTAAAGAACCAATTTTCCCAATTAATTCCTCCTCCAAACTATTTACCATAGCCCCCATATTAGCCCTAATACTAGCCCTACTAATTTGACTACCCCTCCCCCTCCCACTATCACTAGCTGACCTCAATCTAGGGTTATTATTCTTAATCTCAATATCAAGCTTTATAGTTTATTCCATTTTATGGTCTGGGTGGGCATCAAATTCTAAGTATGCTTTAATAGGAGCACTACGAGCAGTAGCCCAAACCATTTCTTACGAGGTTACCCTAGGAATTATTCTACTGTCACTTATCCTATTTACAGGGGGTTTTAATATACAAACATTTTCCACCACCCAAGAACCAATGTACCTCATTCTATCATCCTGACCATTAATAATAATATGATACATCTCTACCCTAGCAGAAACCAATCGAGCCCCATTTGACCTTACCGAAGGAGAATCAGAATTAGTATCTGGGTACAACGTAGAGTACTCTGCAGGCCCTTTTGCCCTATTCTTCCTAGCAGAATACACCAACATCTTAATAATAAATACCCTAACAGCCATTCTATTCTTTAATCCAAGTACACCAAACACACCAGAACTTTTCTCACTATCATTAATAATAAAAACAATTATATTATCCATCGGATTTCTATGAGTCCGAGCCTCATACCCACGATTCCGATATGACCAACTGATACACCTCCTATGAAAAAACTTCCTACCAATTACCCTCGCTCTATGCGCCTGACACATATCAATACCAATCTCAACCTCCGGTTTACCTCCAATATTATAGGACACGTGCCTGAAAACACAAGGACCACCTTGATAGGGTGGAAAATAGAGGCTAAAATCCTCTCGTCTCCTTAGAAAAACAGGACTTGAACCTGCCCCTAAGAGATCAAAACTCTTCATACTTCCAATATACTATATTCTAGTAAAGTCAGCTAATAAAGCTATTGGGCCCATACCCCGACAATGTTGGTTTAAACCCTTCCTATACTAATGAACCCCCTAGCAAAGGGGCTTATTACAATAAACCTAATCCTGGGTCCACTACTCACAGTATCAAGCAACCACTGAATCCTAGCCTGATGTGGTCTGGAAATCAGCACCCTATCTATCATTCCACTAATTGCTCAGCAACACCATCCTCGAGCAACTGAAGCTTCCATTAAGTACTTCTTAACACAAGCAGCAGCTTCAACTCTAGTACTATTTTCAAGTATACTAAACGCTTGATATTTGGGCCAATGAGACACAATATTGATACACAACAACACCTCATGCATGCTTCTTACAGTGGCCCTAGCTATAAAATTAGGACTAGCCCCATTCCACCTTTGATTACCAGAAGTACTCCAAGGAACCTCTACGATAACAGCATTACTTCTAGTCACTTGACAAAAACTAGCCCCACTAAGCCTCCTAGTAATAACACACCAACATTTAAGCTCTCCAATATTGTTATTTATGGGCCTACTATCTGCCTTGATCGGGGGGTGGGGAGGATTAAACCAAACTCAACTACGAAAGATCATAGCATTTTCATCAATTGCCCACCTAGGTTGAATAGCTACTATTCTCACCATATCACCAAAACTTATACTCCTGACGTTCTACCTATACCTCATTATAACTACAACCATATTCCTAATAATCGAACAGTTAAAAACAAACAAAATATCTACAATCATAACATCATGAACAAAAACCCCATCATTAAACACATTAATAATACTCACCCTTATATCACTGGCAGGATTACCACCCCTAACTGGGTTTTCACCAAAATGATTAATTTTACAAGAATTAATTAAACAACACATAATAACCCTAGCCACCTTAATGGCCCTAATCTCTCTTCTCAGCCTGTTCTTTTACTTACGAATCTCATACTACACAACAATTACTATACCACCAAACTCCCACAATTACACCCAACAATGACGACACAAAATACCCAACATAAAACCCCATTTAGCTATAGTTACAACCCTATCAACATCCATCCTACCTATTACACCAATACTACTATCCATAATTTAAAAGAAGCTTAGGATAACAACCAAACCAGAGGCCTTCAAAGCCCCAAATAAGAGTCATAATCTCTTAGTTTCTGCTTAAGGTTTATAAGACTTTATCCTATATCAACTGAATGCAACTCAATCACTTTAACTAAGCTAAAACCTTTATAGATAAGTGGGCCTCGATCCCACAACATTTTAGTTAACAGCTAAAAGCCTAAACCAACAGGCCTTTATCTAMYAYATATAATTCAAGCCCCGATACTATTACTAAAGTATATCTTCAGATTTGCAATCTAACATGAACTTCACCACAGAGCTCTGATAAGAAGGGGAATTAAACCCCCGTAAAAAGGTCTACAGCCTTACGCTAAACACTCAGCTATCTTACCCATGATATTAAACCGCTGGTTATTCTCTACCAACCATAAAGACATTGGCACCCTATATTTAATCTTTGGAGCCTGAGCAGGAATAATTGGAACAGCCCTTAGTCTATTAATCCGAACAGAACTAAGCCAACCAGGCCCCCTAATAGGAGACGACCAAGTATACAACGTTATCGTTACTGCCCATGCTTTTATCATAATCTTCTTTATAGTAATACCAATCATAATCGGGGGATTCGGAAACTGATTGGTCCCAATAATAATTGGAGCGCCAGATATAGCCTTTCCACGAATAAATAACATAAGCTTTTGACTACTACCACCATCACTTCTCCTTCTACTAGCATCATCAGGAATCGAAGCTGGGGCCGGAACAGGATGAACGGTATATCCCCCACTAGCCGGAAACATAGCTCACGCCGGAGCTTCAGTAGACTTAACCATCTTCTCATTACACCTAGCCGGAGCATCATCCATCCTTGGGGCAATCAATTTTATTACCACCGCAATTAACATAAAAACCCCATCAATGTCACAATACCAAACACCTTTATTCGTCTGATCAGTCCTAATTACAGCAGTCCTACTACTTTTATCTCTTCCAGTACTAGCTGCAGGTATCACAATACTTCTAACCGACCGAAACTTAAACACAACATTCTTTGATCCATCAGGTGGCGGAGACCCAATTCTGTACCAACACCTATTCTGATTTTTTGGTCACCCAGAAGTGTATATCCTAATCCTCCCTGGTTTCGGAATAATTTCACATGTAATAGCTTACTATACCGGTAAAAAAGAACCATTTGGTTATATAGGAATAGTCTGAGCAATGATATCTATTGGATTCCTAGGCTTTATCGTATGAGCACACCACATATTCACAGTGGGTATGGACGTAGACACCCGAGCCTATTTTACATCCGCAACAATAATTATTGCCATTCCAACAGGAGTAAAAGTATTCAGCTGATTAGCAACCCTCCACGGAGGTATAATCAAATGAGATGCACCTATATTATGGGCTTTAGGATTTATTTTTCTATTTACCATTGGGGGACTAACAGGTATTGTATTAGCCAACTCATCATTAGATATTGTTCTACATGATACATATTATGTAGTAGCACACTTCCACTACGTATTGTCGATAGGAGCTGTATTTGCTATCATGGCTGGATTTACACACTGATTCCCACTGTTTACAGGATACTCTCTAAACCAAACATGAGCAAAACTACAATTCGTAATTATATTCCTAGGTGTTAATATAACATTCTTCCCACAACACTTCCTAGGTTTAGCAGGCATGCCACGACGTTATTCAGACTACCCAGATGCTTATACCATATGAAATTCGGTATCATCAATCGGGTCCATAATTTCCCTAGCAGCAGTAATCATAATATTAGTCATTATCTGAGAAGCCCTATCATCAAAGCGAAAAATCATAGCCATCGAACCCCCTCTCATTAACGTAGAATGACTAAACGGCTGCCCACCATCAAGCCACACATATGAAGAAGCCCCACACATATTATAAACCCCAAGAAAGGAGGGAATCGAACCCCCTTTAATCAGTTTCAAGCCAACCACATACAAACCATTATGTTTCTTTCTTAATAAATAACTAACAAAAAGACGTTAGTAAATATATTACATAACCTTGTCAAGGCTAAATTATAGGTTAATCCCTTTACGACTTAATGGCATACCCATTACAACTAGAGTTCCAAGATGCGATATCACCCATCATAGAAGAACTACTGCACTTTCATGACCACACCCTTATGATTGTATTTCTAATTAGCACGCTAGTCCTATACATCATTTCATCCATAATAATAACAAAGTTAACCCATACCAGTACAATAGATGCCCAAGAAGTAGAAATAATCTGAACAATCTTACCAGCCATCGTCCTCATCACAATCGCCCTACCATCACTTCAAGTACTATACCTAACTGATGAGATTAATAACCCCCATTTAACAATTAAAACCATAGGGCATCAATGATATTGAACATACGAATATACAGACTACGAAAACTTAGAATTYGACTCATATATAATTCCTACACAAGACCTCCCTAATGGCTACTCACGACTTCTTGAAGTTGACCATCGAATGATCGCCCCCATAGAAACCCCAATTCGAATGCTAATTTCTGCCGAAGATGTATTACACTCATGAGCAGTACCATCATTAGGGGTAAAAACAGATGCAGTACCAGGACGACTGAACCAAACCAGCTTCATCATAATACAACCAGGTCTATTCTATGGACAATGCTCTGAAATCTGTGGCGCAAACCACAGTTTTATACCTATCGTCATTGAATCAACACCACTATCACAATTTGAAAATTGATCATCCCTTCAATCACTACAGAAGCTAATAGAGGATAGCACTAGCCTTTTAAGCTAGAGAAAGAGACCAACCAACCTCCTTAGTGACATGCCACAACTAAACCCAGACCCATGATTATCAATTATGTCTGCCTCTTGACTAGTTTATATCATTCTACAACCTAAAATCAAATCTCATCTTACAACTAACAACACCACAAACAAACCAAAAAAAACCAAAAACCAAACCTGAATCTGACCATGAACTTAACCCTATTCGACCAATTTTCATCCCCAGTACTCATAGGTATCCCATTAATTATGCTCAGCTTATTAATACCAGCAATAACGTTTCCAACTAAAAACAACCGATGACTCACCAATCGTCTAATAACAATGCAATCATGAATTATTAATACATTCACAAAACAATTAATACTACCAATTAACCAATCCGGCCACAACTGATCAATAATATTAACACCCCTAATAATCTTACTAGTTATATCTAACTTACTAGGACTGTTACCATATACATTCACCCCAACCACCCAACTATCTATAAACCTAGGCTTAGCTATTCCAATATGATTAGCTACTTTACTCATTGGTATACGAAACCAACCAACTACATCACTAGCCCACCTGCTACCAGAAGGAACACCCCTACCACTAATTCCACCCCTAATTATAATCGAAACTATCAGCCTATTTATTCGTCCAATCGCCCTAGGGGTTCGTATTACAGCAAATCTAACAGCAGGACATTTACTAATTCAATTAACCTCAACCGCTGTATTAGCCCTATTACCAACCATTACCTCCTTATCCCTAACAATTGTAATTGTACTATTTATACTAACAGTATTAGAACTAGCAGTAGCTATTATTCAAGCCATCGTATTCGTACTGTTACTTAGCCTATATCTACAAGAAAACATCAAATAACCAAACAAATACATCCATACCACATAGTTAACCAAAGTCCATGACCACTGACAGGAGGCATAGCCGCATTTGCCATAACATCTGGATTAATCATATGATTCCACTACAACTCCTACATCCTACTAACAGTTGGACTATTAAATATAATTATAACTGTTCTACAATGATGACGAGACGTAGTACGAGAAAGTACATTCCAGGGCCACCACACCCAGCCAGTACAAAAAGGACTACGATACGGTATAATCTTATTCATCACATCCGAAGTTTTTTTCTTCGCTGGGTTTTTCTGAGCGTTCTACCACTCAAGCTTAGCCCCCACCCCAGAACTAGGGGGATGTTGACCACCAACAGGAATTACACCACTTAACCCATTTGAAGTCCCACTACTGAACACAGCTGTTCTTCTGGCATCTGGCGTAACAATTACCTGAGCTCACCATAGTATAATAGAATCAAATCGAAACCAAACAATTCAAGCCCTCTCCATGACAATTTTACTGGGAATCTACTTCACTGCCCTACAAGCAACTGAATACTTCGAAACCACATTTACAGTAGCTGACAGCGTCTATGGATCTACATTCTTCGTTGCCACAGGTTTTCACGGATTACATGTAATTATTGGATCAACCTTCCTAATAATCTGTTTACTTCGACAAATAAAATACCACTTCACATCAAACCACCATTTCGGATTTGAAGCTGCAGCCTGATACTGACACTTCGTAGATGTAATTTGACTATTCCTTTTCATCTCAATTTATTGATGAGGATCATATTCGCCTAGTATATCAGTACAAGTGACTTCCAATCATTAAGTTTTAGACATAGACTAAAGACGAATAATAAACATAACAACCATAATCATATTAACCTTAATTGTATCAGCATTCCTAATACTGCTAAATAACTGATTGGCAATTACAAAACCAAATAACGAAAAACTATCACCATACGAGTGCGGATTTGACCCCCTAGAATCAGCTTGATTACCATTCTCCATCCGATTCTTCCTAGTAGCAATTTTATTCCTACTCTTCGACTTAGAAATCGCTTTACTGTTACCAATCCCATGAGCTACTCAACTTTCTTCCCCAATCCTATCAATGACCTGAACCCTGATCATCCTAGCATTATTAACCCTCGGATTAATATATGAGTGAGTACAAGGGGGGTTAGAATGAGCAGAATGGGTGATTAGTCCAACTAAGACCACTAATTTCGACTTAGTAAATCATGATTATCAACATGATCGCCCTATCACTGCCCTACACTTTAGTTACATTATAGCCTTTACCATCAGTATAACTGGATTTGCACTACACCGAACTCACCTAATCTCAACCCTCCTATGCCTAGAAGGAATTATACTTTCCATATATATCGCATTATCAATATGACCTCTTCAATTACAAACACCATCACTAACACTAACCCCTATACTTATATTAGCCTTTTCAGCCTGCGAAGCAGGTACAGGCTTATCTTTACTAGTAACCTCATCACGAACTCACGGGTCAGATCTTCTACAGAATATAAACCTACTACAATGCTAAAAATCCTATTACCAACAATTTTATTAATACCAACAACCATAATATGTAATAAAAAACACCTATATCCTACAACAACTATCATCAGCTTCATAATCGCCCTATTAAGCCTACAATTAATAAAACCCCTATCAACAACAACTCTAATATTATCCAATTCCTACCTAGGGGTTGATCACATCTCCTCCCCACTTATTATTTTATCATGTTGACTTACCCCCCTAATAATCCTAGCCAGCCAAAACCACCTATCAACCGAACCAACCATACGAAAACGAATATTTATTACCACAATTACTTTTTTACAAACATCCCTAATAATCGCCTTCTCTTCCACAGAATTAATTACATTTTATATTACATTCGAAACTACTCTAATCCCTACACTAATTATTATCACACGATGAGGAAATCAAGTACAGCGACTAAGTGCTGGAATTTACTTCTTATTTTATACCCTTATCGGATCAATACCTCTCCTGGCTGCCCTACTATTCCTACAGTACTACATAGGAACACTATCATTACCTCTACTTCAACTAAACATATCAAGTATACAAAATTCATGAGGTTACACAACATGATGATTTGCCATATTAACCGCCTTTATAATTAAAATACCACTGTATGGCTTACATCTATGACTACCAAAAGCACACGTAGAGGCTCCAATTGCAGGGTCAATAATTCTAGCTGGAATCCTACTGAAACTAGGCGGATATGGTATTATTCGAGTGACATTAACTATAAACCCACCAATAAAAAACCTGCACTACCCGTTCATAATATTAGCCCTATGAGGAATCATCATGACCAGCCTAATTTGCTTACGTCAAACTGATTTGAAATCATTAATTGCATACTCATCAGTAAGCCATATAGGACTCGTTATTGCCGCAACACTAATTCAAACCACATGAGCAATCACCGGAGCTACCACCCTTATAATTGCCCACGGTCTATCATCATCTATATTATTCTGCCTAGCAAACACAAACTATGAACGAACTAATAGCCGAACCCTAATTATTACCCGTAACATACAACTAATACTTCCACTCATAACCCTGTGATGACTTACCGCTAGCCTGACCAACATAGCCCTACCACCGACCATCAACCTAATGGGAGAATTATCTATTATTACCTCAATATTTAACTGATCAAACATTACCATTACAATTACAGGCTTAGGTATTATTCTTTCAGCAACATACACATTATACATATTTTCAACTACACAACTAGGAGGAAGCCTACCACCAAACATACTAACCATTCCACCAAGCCAAACACGAGAACACCTAATCATGACACTCCACACCTTACCTATAATACTCCTAATGCTAAAACCACAACTAATTTCAGGCATCTTATGTTAATATAGTTTCAAATCAAACATTAGACTGTGGATCTAAAAATAGGAGTTAAATCCTCCTTATAAACCGAGAAAGACATACATAAGAACTGCTAATTCTTACAACTGAGACTAAAACCTCAGCTCTCTCACTTTTAAAGGATAGAAGAAATCCAATGGTTTTAGGCACCATAACCCTTGGTGCAACTCCAAGTAGAAGTCATGCATGTACTACATTCAATTGACCCAAAAACACTGTACCTATTACAACTATTCATCCTTGCTATACCATTAGCCATATCGTTATCACCAACACTTACAAAATGAATATGAACCCCAAAAAAAGCCATTACAACATCATTACACCTATCAATTCTACTACTAATCATAAAAATATGATATACAAATAACTCTACCATATCCACCCTATTTAAACTAGATACACTAAACATTGCACTCAATGTAAATTTTGACATATACTCCACTACATTTATACCTATTGCTCTATTCATTACACGAACCATCGCAACGTACTCAGAGTGGTACATGGCCTCAGACAAACAACGAGACAAATTCATACAATACCTTCTAATTTTCCTTATAGCAATACTCACCATCACCACAGCCAACAATCTATTCCTCCTATTCATCGGATGAGAAGGAGTAGGACTAATATCCTTCCTGCTAATCACATGATGACGGGCACGAATAAAAGCCAACGAATCCTCATTACAGGCTATTATTTATAATCGTATTGGTGATGTAGGTCTAATTATAAACATCTGCTGGTTTATATTACTTCTAGACACACTAGATATACCAATAATCTACTCAACATCACACATCACCCCAATATTACCACTACTAGGGTTCATCCTAGCAGCAATAGCAAAATCAGCCCAATTTGGAATACACCCATGACTATTAGCAGCAATAGAAGGCCCAACCCCAGTATCAGCTTTACTACACTCAAGCACAATAGTTGTCGCAGGAGTATACCTACTCATCCGAATACAACCCCTATTAATAAACAACCATACAGCCCTATCCATCTGCCTAACCCTAGGTGCCATCACCACACTATATGCAGCCACCCATGCCATTTCAAAAAATGATATCAAGGAAATTATTGCTTACTCAACACTAAGCCAGTTAGGCCTAATAATAGTAACCGTAGGAATATGCCTTCCCGAATTAGCCTTTCTACACCTATGCCTACACGCATTCTTTAAATCCATACTATTCTTATGCGCAGGAAACATTATCCACACCCTACATGGTGAACAAGACATCCGCAAAATAGGAGCACTACACAATACCCTCCCGACTACATCATCATGTTTCACCATCGGAACACTCGCCCTAGCAGGAATACCTTTCCTATCCGCATTCTACTCCAAAGACATCATTATCGAATACACCATAACATCCTACACCAATACCCTACCCATGATTATAGTACTGGTAGCAACATCATTTACCACAATATACAGCATACGTATACTAACAATTGTATGAACTGGACAACCATTACACAACCCAAATCCACATTATGAAGAAGACCAAAAATGCACTAAACCAATTACCCAATTAGCAAAAGGAAGTATCATAGCAGGTTTAATTATGACACTTACATTAGACCCACTACAAACCCAACCAATAACTATACCAACAACCCACAAATTAACAACACTTATTATTATAATTACCAGTTTACTATTTGCCACAAACTTAATGCACATAACACAACAAAAACCATCACGAGCTAACACAACAACAATAACACACCGAGTTACATCAAACATAGTATTACTAAAAGCAGAAAAAGAATCAACACGCCTAATAGACCAAATATGGTACACAAACTTAGGACCAAATCTGCTAACAAAACACCAAAAACCACCAATCATAATCACAACCTCACAAAAAGGTCTAATTAAATCATACCTATTCTCATTTATTTACCTACTTATATTAACACCACTACTATTTTAACTAGTATATAACGACAAATAAACTACACCTTAATAATCTGATAACACGAACAGTACCACGACTTAAACCTCGAATTAAAACTAACACCACAAACAAAGTAAGCAACAATCCAACCCCAGCAATTAAAAACATAATACATCCAAAATAATAAAACAAAGACAACCCACCAAAATCAACACGAACAACAGAAAATCCATCAAAATCAGCCATTTTATCACCAATTTCAACTATACCCCACCACAAATCAGACCCAACAAACATAAGAACCACAACAAGAAAAATATAATTGAATACATTAATAACCCCTTCCCAATTAGACAAAGCAGCAGGAAAAGGCTCCAATACTAACGTTGCCGAATAAGCAAAAATAACCAACATACCCCCCAAATAAATCAAAAACAGTACTAAAGAAATAAAAGACCCACCCTTCCACACCAACACACCACACCCAAATACTGCCCCTATTAACAAACTTAAAATACCATAATAAGGCGAAATATTAGAAGCCACACCAACCATTCAAAACACCAAACCAAAACCCAATAAAAATGAAAAATAAATCATATATTCCAATTCGGACTTACACCGAAACCAACAGCCTGAAAAGCCATCATTGTAATTCAACTACAAGAACTTAACCCCACACTACACCAGACAACCAAATACTACGACAACATACAAATAACAGGAACTATCAACCATAAACCATAAAAAACATAAACCCCCTATTAAAAATTATTAACAACACATTAATCGACCTGCCAACCCCATCCAATATTTCGTACCTTTGAAACTTTGGATCATTACTAGGAATGTGCCTAATTGTCCAACTAGCCACAGGCCTATTTTTATCCATACATTACTCTCCCGATATTTCCCTAGCATTCTCATCAATCTCACACATTCACCGAGATGTTCAATATGGGTGATTAATCCGAAACGTACATGCCAACGGGGCCTCACTATTCTTCATATGCATCTACCTACACATTGGACGAGGAATTTATTATGGCTCCTACCTATACAAAAAAACTTGAAATACAGGAGTAATCCTCCTCCTACTAATTATAGCCACTGCATTCGTTGGTTATGTACTACCATGAGGACAAATATCATTCTGAGGGGCTACAGTAATTACCAATCTTCTTTCAGCTATTCCATACATCGGACCAACCCTCGTACAGTGAATCTGAGGTGGATTTTCAGTAGACAATGCCACCCTAACTCGATTCTTCACATTTCATTTCCTAATCCCATTCATGATCATAGGAATGACAGTTGTACACCTACTGTTTCTACATGAAACAGGATCAAACAACCCAACAGGTATAAACTCCAACTGTGATAAAATCTCATTTCACCCATACTTCTCCTACAAAGACCTCCTAGGATTTACCATAACAGCACTACTCTTACTAACCCTAGCCTTATTCCACCCATACCTTCTAGGAGACCCAGACAACTTTACACCTGCTAATCCACTAGTAACCCCACCCCACATTAAACCAGAATGATACTTCCTATTCGCCTATGCTATCCTACGATCAATCCCTAATAAACTAGGAGGAGTTCTAGCATTACTACTGTCAATCTTAATCCTACTCCTAATGCCAGCCCTACACCTGTCAAAACAACGAACAGCTACATTCCGACCCATTACCCAAACAATATTATGGTTACTAGCCACTGACCTACTAATCTTAACATGAATTGGTAGCCAACCAGTAGAAGACCCATTTATTATAATCGGACAAATTGCCTCTTCACTATACTTCACCCTCATCCTAATTATCCTACCAATAGTAGGTATAGGTGAAAACAAAATATTAAACCAATATTCAAGTAGTTTAACCCAAAACTCTGGTCTTGTAAACCAAAAATGAAGAATATAACCTTCCTCGAATAATCAAAAGGGAGAGACTCAAACTCACATCCCCGGTCCCCAAAACCGGAATTTTAAATTTAAACCACCTATTGACCCAACAAACACATAATACACCAACAGCTCGACCTATAAAAATTTCGGTACCCCCCCCACCCCCCGTAGCCTCATAATATACTACGTTGTTAGTTAGCTTAGTACTTGCTATGTATAATCGTGCATAAATTTACTTACCCCTAGCATATCATCTGTATACTTTTTATGTATAATTAGACATGGAGTATGGTAACGGTACATATATATTAATGGTCCGGGGCATAACATTACGTTATTATTTACACCATGGATTTGACCAATATACTGTTCATTTATCTATCTAGCTATTCTCGAGAAATCATCAACACTTGCAAGCAGGATACCTAATGCATATTTTCACGTCCATAACAATAAGTCGGTCATACGTCTCTTTTTAAGAGGCCTCTGGTTGTTTTTTCAGGAACATTCTAATCTAGCTGGTCATACGTCTCTTTTTAAGAGGCCTTTGGTTAATGTGTTCTATACATTAAGTTAGTAACTAGACATCAGTTGGTTTTATAGGCATATAGTATTTTTATTTTCTCTTGTAATCTCAGACCCACATACCTGATAGCCTGCCGGATTCTATTAGACTGGACTTACGTTCAGATCATTCTTATCTAGCATACTCTTGGAGCATGGTGCATATAGGTTAATGTTTGTAAGGCATATATATCAATAAAAATTTTAATAAAACAAAAAAAATTTTCTTGTTATATACACAAAAAACACACAATATATAAAATTATGCACCAAGTACAGTGTCGAAGGACAATCCTTTTATAAGCACCAAATTCTGTGCCAAAATTGTATTAAAATTATGCACCAAGTACAGTGTCGAAGGACAATCCTTTTATAAACACCAAATTCTGTGCCAAAATTGTATTAAAATTATGCACCAAGTACAGTGTCGAATAATAATTATTAAAATCGGGTAAAATATACACCAATAAAATTACAGCTA